AATGAATTGCCTGAAAAAGGATTACCTTGATAGGGTAAAACATATAATTTTTATAATTATATTCATTAAAAACAAGTTTTTTATATTTAATAGAATTAAACTATCTCCAAAAGAATCAAAATCTTTTATGCTTCATACACTAAAATATAAAAAGATAAGCTAATTAAGCTTCTAGGTTCATACCCTATATATAAAGGTTATAATCCTTTTCTTTTTAATTTTAAAAAATTCATATAAAATATTGTTTTTATTTACTTTATTTTTGGGAACAATAATTAGAATTTGTTCTTCTTCATGATTTAGAGTATGAATAGGATTAGAAATTAATTTATTGTCTTTTATCCCCCTTACAATAAAATCTAATAATTTATTTTCTTCTGAAGCATCTTTAAAGTATTTTTTAACACAAGCACTGGCATCTAGCGTTCTTTTATTTTCTATTATTTTATTTTCTTTTTTAATTGAATGAAAAACATTATTAAATTTTAATTCTAAAATTAATATTATTTTAGCCTCTTCTTTAATAATAAAAACAGGTATAGCTCCTTTTCATTTTTGATTTCCAATTGTTATAGAAGGATTAAATTGAATTAATAATATTATTTTAATGACATGACAAAAAATTGCCCCAGTAATCTTATTATCATTTTGTTTAAATAATGTATTCTTTTATTTTAGAATTTTAATATCTGTAATTTTTGGGTCTTTTGGAGGATTAAATCAAACTTCCTTACGAAAAATTATAGCTTTTTCTTCAATTAATCATTTAGGTTGAATAACAGCAGGAATTTTAAATAACCAAAATATTTGACAAATTTATTTTATTTTTTATTGTTTTCTTTCAATTACAGTAATTTTTATATTTAATAGCTTAAAAATCTTTAATTTAAATCAGATTTTTTCTTCTTTTAATTTTCAACATTTAATAAAAACTATAATTTTCATCCCTCTTTTATCATTAGGGGGATTACCTCCATTTATAGGATTTTTCCCAAAATGAATAATTATTGATTTATTAATAAATTTAAATTTAATTTTTTTATTAATTTTAATAATTAATTTTACTTTAATTACTTTATACTTTTATATCCGAATTTCTTATTCTGCATTTTTACTAAACCATAACGAGATAAATTGAAATTTTAATTACTTTTTTTCAAATAAAAATAAAATAATATTTTCTTTTTTATTATTTATTTCTATTTTTGGACTAATATTTATTAATATTTTATTTTTATTTTTATAAAACTTTAAGTTAAATAAACTAATAGCCTTCAAAGCTATAAATAAAAGAATAACTTTTAAGTTTTATTAAAAAACTTTAATAAAAAAAAAATTATTCCTTTAGAATTGCAGTCTAATATCATATTACTATTGACTATAAAGTTAAATTAAAAAATTTTAATTGATTAAAAAGAATTTTTTTTCTTATTTATAGATTTACAATCTATTACTTTTATCAGCCATTTAATCTAAAAAAAATTGCAACAATGATTATTTTCTACAAATCATAAAGATATTGGAACACTATATTTTATTTTTGGAGCTTGATCTGGAATAGTAGGAACTTCTTTAAGTATACTTATTCGAGCAGAATTAGGACGCCCAGGAACTTTTATTGGTGATGACCAAATTTATAATGTAATTGTAACTGCTCACGCTTTTATTATAATTTTTTTCATAGTTATACCTATTTTAATTGGTGGATTCGGGAATTGATTAGTTCCTTTAATATTAGGAGCACCTGATATAGCATTTCCCCGAATAAATAATATAAGTTTTTGACTTTTACCCCCATCTCTTACTCTTTTACTTTCAAGTTCAATTGTAGAAAATGGGGCTGGAACAGGATGAACAGTATATCCTCCTTTATCTGCAGCTATTGCGCATAGTGGGGCTTCAGTTGATTTAGCAATTTTCTCCCTTCATTTAGCGGGAGTATCTTCTATTTTAGGATCCGTAAATTTTATTACTACAGTTATTAATATGCGAGCTAATGGAATTACATTAGATCGAATACCTTTATTTGTTTGATCAGTTGTTATTACTACTGTTCTTCTTTTACTCTCTCTTCCAGTATTAGCAGGGGCAATTACAATATTATTAACTGATCGAAATTTAAATACATCATTCTTTGACCCAGCTGGAGGGGGTGATCCTATTCTTTATCAACATTTATTCTGATTTTTTGGTCACCCTGAAGTTTATATTTTAATTTTACCTGGATTTGGTATAATTTCACATATTATTAGTCAAGAAAGAGGAAAAAAGGAAACTTTTGGAACTTTAGGGATAATTTATGCAATATTAGCTATTGGTCTTTTAGGTTTTATTGTATGAGCCCATCACATATTTACTGTAGGAATAGACGTTGATACTCGTGCTTATTTTACTTCTGCAACTATAATTATTGCTGTTCCAACAGGAATTAAAATTTTTAGTTGAATAGCAACTCTTCATGGAACACAAATTAATTACTCTCCTTCTATTCTTTGAGCTTTAGGGTTTGTTTTTTTATTTACAGTTGGAGGAATTACAGGAGTAATTTTATCAAATTCATCAATTGATGTAATTCTACATGATACTTATTATGTAGTTGCTCATTTTCACTATGTTCTTTCTATAGGAGCAGTATTTGCAATTATAGCAGGATTTGTTCATTGATATCCATTATTAACAGGTTTAACTTTAAATGAAAATTGATTAAAATCTCAATTTGCTATTATATTTTTCGGGGTAAATTTAACATTTTTTCCTCAACATTTTCTTGGATTAGCAGGAATGCCTCGACGATATTCAGATTATCCAGATGCTTATACTGCTTGAAATATTATTTCTACTATTGGATCTACAATTTCAATAATTGGTACTTTATTTTTTATTTTTATTATTTGAGAAAGTTTTGTAACACACCGAAATCAAATTTATCCTCTTCAATTTACATCTTCAATTGAATGATACCAAAATCTTCCTCCAATGGAACATTCTTATAATGAACTTCCCCTTTTAACAAATTAACACATTAAATTCAATTAATTTTAAAATAAAATCTTTCTAATATGGCAGAATAGTGCAATGAATTTAAGCTTCATATATAAAGTTTTAACTTTTATTAGAATTTTATAATGGCAACATGAGCAAACTTAGGGATACAAGACAGAAATTCTCCTATTATAGAACAATTAAATTTTTTCCATGATCATACACTCTTAATTATTATTCTAGTAACAACACTTGTAGGTTACTTAATAGCAACTTTATTTTTTAATAAATTAAATAATCGATATCTACTTCATGGACAAACAATTGAAGTAATTTGAACTATTCTTCCTGCAATTATTTTATTATTTATTGCTTTTCCATCTTTACGAATTTTATATTTATTAGATGAAGTAAATAATCCTTCAATCTCATTAAAAACAATCGGACATCAATGATACTGAAGTTATGAATATTCAGATTTCTCAGGAATTGAATTTGATTCATATATAATTCCTCAAAATGAAATAAATATAGATACATTTCGACTTTTAGATGTTGATAATCGAGTAATTTTACCAATTAATAATCAAATTCGAATTCTAGTTTCAGCAACAGATGTTCTTCATTCATGAACAGTACCTTCTTTAGGTGTTAAAATTGATGCTTCTCCTGGACGATTAAACCAAACTAATTTTTTTATTAATCGACCAGGACTTTATTTTGGTCAATGTTCAGAAATTTGTGGAGCAAATCATAGTTTTATACCTATTGTAATTGAAAGTATTCCAACAAATCATTTTATTAAATGAATTTCTAATATAATTTAAATTTTATTTTCATTAGATGACTGAAAAGCAAGTAATGGTCTCTTAAACCAAAATATAGTAAATTAGTAATTACTTCTAATGATATATTTAAATTTAAAAAATTAGTTAAACAAAATAACATTAGTATGTCAAACTAAAATTATCTTTTTAAAAGATATTTTTTAATTCCTCAAATATCACCTATATTATGAACAATTTTATTTCTAATATTTATTTTACTATTTTTATTTTTTAATATTTTAAATTACTTTAATTTTTCTGCAATTTTTAAATCATTAGAAAAAGACAATAAAAAATCTAATAAAATTAATTTTTTAACTTGAAAATGATAATAAATTTATTTTCTATTTTTGATCCTTCTACAAATATTTTTAATTTATCTTTAAATTGATTAAGCTCATTTTTAGGGATTCTATTTTTTCCTATAATTTTTTGATTTTTGCCTTCTCGAATAAATGTATTTTGAAATAAAATTTTTATTACTCTTCACAAAGAATTTAAGACTTTATTAGGGATCCATAGCTATAGAGGAACAACTTTTATATTTATTTCATTATTTACTTTTATCTTATTTAATAATTTTTTAGGCCTATTTCCCTACATTTTCACAAGAACAAGTCATTTAACTTTAACTCTTTCTCTGGCTTTACCTCTTTGATTAAGTTTTATATTTTTTGGTTGAATTAATAATACTAAACACATATTTGCCCATTTAGTTCCACAAGGAACTCCTCCTGTTTTAATACCTTTTATAGTATTAATTGAAACAATTAGAAACATCATTCGTCCAGGAACTTTAGCAGTTCGACTTTCTGCAAATATAATTGCTGGTCACTTATTACTTACTTTATTAGGGAATACTGGAAATTCTTTATCATTTATAATAGTATCTCTATTAATTTTTGCACAATTACTTCTTTTAGCTTTAGAAACAGCTGTTGCCGTAATTCAATCTTATGTTTTTACAATTTTAAGAACACTATATTCAAGAGAAATTATTTAATAATCATATAATTATATAAACTTTTTATAAAAAATGATAGCACATGCAAACCACCCATTTCATTTAGTTAATTACAGTCCATGACCTTTAACAGGATCTATTGGAGCTTTAACTCTAACAGCAGGATTAACAAAATGATTTCACCAATATGATATAAGTTTATTTATTTTAGGAAACTTAATTACTATTTTAACAATAATTCAATGATGACGAGATATTTCTCGAGAAGGAACATTCCAAGGACTTCACACATTTCCAGTTACCTTAGGTCTTCGATGAGGAATAATTTTATTTATTATTTCAGAAGTATTTTTTTTTATTAGCTTCTTTTGAGCTTTTTTCCATAGTAGTTTATCCCCCACTGTAGAATTAGGGAAAATTTGACCTCCTCTAGGTATTTTTGCATTTAATCCTTTTCAAGTACCTTTATTAAATACAGCTATTTTACTATCTTCCGGAGTTACAGTTACTTGAGCCCATCATAGTTTAATGGAAGGAAATCATTCACAAACTACACAAGGATTATTTTTTACAATTCTTTTAGGAATTTACTTTACTGCTTTACAAGCTTATGAATACATTGAAGCACCTTTCACTATTGCTGATGCAGTTTATGGTTCTACATTTTTTATAGCAACAGGATTTCATGGGATTCATGTATTAATTGGAACTACTTTTTTATCAGTTTGTTTAATTCGACATTTACAAAACCATTTCTCTAAAAATCATCACTTTGGATTTGAAGCAGCTGCATGATATTGACATTTTGTTGATGTAGTATGACTCTTTCTTTATATTTCTATTTATTGATGAGGTGGTTAAAACCTTTTTAAAATAAATTTATATAGTATAAAAAGTATATGTGACTTCCAATCACAAGGTTTAATATATTTTAATATAAATAATTTTAAATTTATTAATTATAAGACTTATTATTTTTATTATTGCTTTTATTGTAATAGGCCTCTCAACAATTTTAAGTAAAAAAAAAAATATTGATCGAGAGAAGCTTTCACCATTTGAATGTGGATTTAATCCAATAAATTCTTCCCGACTTCCATTTTCAATTCGATTTTTTTTAATTGCAATTATTTTTTTAATTTTTGATGTTGAAATTGCATTAATTTTACCTATAATTTTAACTTTAAAATCATCAAATCTTATAATTTGAACTTACACAAATTTTATTTTTATTCTAGTTTTAATTATTGGATTGTTCCATGAATGGAATCAAGGTTCTTTAAATTGAACATTTTAAAACTTAAATTTAAAGGTTGTAGTTAAATATAACATTTGATTTGCATTCAAAAAGTATTGATAATTATCAATCTTCCTTATTAAATTTTATAAAAATAAGAAGCAAAATTTGCAATTAGTTTCGGCCTAATCATTGATATTAAAACATATCCTTATTTTTTAAATTAATTGAAACCAAAAAGAGGTATATCACTGTTAATGATAAAATTGAATATTTTATAAATTCCAATTAAAGAAATATGAGGTTCAAGAGAAAGCTGCTAACTTTATTCTTTAATGGTTTAATTCCATTTATATTTCTTTATATAATTTTATATAGTTTAATCATAAAACATTATATTTTCATTATAAAAATAAAGATTTAATTTCTTTTATAAAATTTATTTAAGAATTAAAATAATTTCCCTAGCTGCTTCAAAACTATACTCTAAATATATAAGCTACTTAAATTTTTAACTTTTTTAAATTATTAAAACTAATAAAATTAAAAAAATTATTCAAAAAACAAATAAAGTCAAATGAATTTTTAAATTATTAAATTGAATAAACTGAACCATAGAAGAAACACCTATAAAAATTTTAAAAATTTGCTGAATTCCAAAAAATTCAAATCATCCTTGATCTAAATTTTTAAAAAGTTTAAAACTAAACGATACAGGATAATAAACTGCTCCAATAGTAGAAAGAGGTGGTATAAATCATATCGAACTAGAAAAAAAAGAAAATAAATAATAATTTAAAGATTTATTAAAAGAGAAAAAACCAATATTAGAAATAATATACCCAGAAAACCCTCCAATTAAACAAACAATTAATGTTAATATTTTTAAAAAAAAAGGTAAACATACTATTGAAGGAAAAGGAAAAATTATTCAATTTAATATGGCCCCCCCAGAAATAGCAAAAATTAAAAGACCAAATATTCTTTTAGATATCACTAAACTTTTATCATTCAAAATATTTATTGAACTTTGATTTATTGATATAATAAAAGAATAATAAAATAAACGAAATGAATAACTAACTGTTAATCCTGTAGAGAAAAAAAATAAAAAAACAGAAAAAAGATTTAAATTAGAAATTAAAACTATTTCTAAAATTATATCCTTAGAATAAAACCCTGCCAAAAACGGAAACCCACATAAAGCCAAATTTGCAATATTTAAACAAGAAATAGAAAAAGGCATAAAAATTGTTAATCTTCCTATATCTCGAATATCCTGAGAATTTTTTATATTATGAATAATGGCTCCCGCACATATAAAAAGTAAAGCTTTAAATAAAGCATGTGTTAATAAATGAAAAAAAGCTAATTTATAAAACCCTAAAGCTAAAATTCTTATTATTAAACCTAATTGTCTTAAAGTAGATAGAGCAATAATTTTTTTTAAATCAAATTCAAAATTTGCCCCTAATCCTGCTATAAATATAGTTAAGCCTGAAATTAATAATAAAAATTTTCCTATATTCGTATCTATAAACAATCTATGAAACCGAATTAATAAATAAACACCAGCAGTTACTAATGTAGAAGAATGAACAAGAGCTGAAACTGGAGTTGGTGCTGCTATAGCTGCGGGTAACCAAGAAGAAAAAGGAATTTGAGCTCTTTTAGTTATAGCTGCAAAAATTGCTATTACACAAACAACCTTTATTTCAAAATCAAATTTTATAAATTCTAAATAAAATAGAAAATTTCAACTTCCATAATTTAATATTCAAGCAATTGACATTAATAAAGCAACATCTCCTAATCGATTAGAAAGAGCAGTTAACATACCGGCATTATAAGATTTTACATTTTGATAATAAATAACTAAACAATAAGAAACTAAACCTAACCCGTCTCACCCTAATAAAATTCTAATTAAATTAGGACTTAAAATTATTATTATTATTGAAAAGACAAATAATAAAACTAATATAATAAAACGATTAATAAATAAATCTCCTGATATATAATCTTTTCTATAATAAATTACTAAAGAAGAAATAAATAAAACAAAAGATATAAATAATAAACTAATTCAATCAAAAATTAATACTATTACTATTATTGTTCTATTAATTCTAAAAATTTCTCATTCAAAAAAAAATACTAAATCATTAATCAAAAAATTTAATCCTAAAAAAAATAAACTTATTCTTAAAGTAAACAAAAAAATAAAAGAAATAAAACAAATAGAAATAAATTCCACGATTTAAAATAAAAAATTTTATATCTTTGACACCACAAATCAATATTTTTAATAAACTATTTAAATTATAAAAAAAACACTATTAACTCTCTTTTTAAAAATAACAAATTAACAGGTAATCAATGAAGAATCAATACTAAATATTCCCGATTTAAAGCAAAAGAAAAACTATAATTTCCATTATTAAATTTTCCATGTTGACTAAAAGAATACAAATATAAAGAATACGCAGCACTAAAAAAAGATAATAACATTAATAAAATTATTGAAATCTGAGATCAACTTAAAACACTATTTAAAAGCCCAATTTCTCCTATTAAATTTAATGAAGGAGGTGCGGCTATATTACTAGAACATAATAAAAACCATCATATAGCAATACTTGGCATATAACTTAATATTCCCTTATTAATTAATAAACTTCGTCTTCCTAATCGTTCATAAGTTAAATTAACTAGATAAAACAACCCAGAAGAACATAATCCATGAGCAATTATTAACGAATAAGAAAACCCCCAACCTCATCTTAAAAGAACCATTAATCCACCAATAACCAAACTTATGTGAGCTACTGAAGAATAAGCAACTAAAGACTTTAAGTCAATTTGTCGTAAACAAATCAAACTTACTAAAAATCCCCCTACTAAACTTAAGACAATCCAAAAAATATTCAATTTTAATGAAATATTAATAATTACTGAAAAAACTCGAATTAATCCGTATCCCCCCAGCTTTAATAAAACACCAGCTAAAATTATTGATCCAGAAACAGGGGCCTCTACATGAGCTTTTGGTAATCATAAATGAACCATAAATATAGGTATTTTAACTAAAAATGCAAAAACTAAAAACAAATATAATAAAAAATTATCAATTCTAAATTCTTTTAAAACTAAAAAATTTAACGAATAATAATTATTTATAATAAAAAACAAAGCTATTAATAAAGGTAACGATGCAAAAAGAGTATAAAATAATAAATAAAGACCAGCCTGTAAACGCTCAGGTTGATAACCTCACCCTAAAATTAAAAATAATGTAGGGATTAAACTACTTTCAAAAAAAACATAAAATAAAAATAGATTTATACAACTAAAAGTTAACAATAATATTAATAGCAAAAATAAAATATTAAATAAAAAATATTGATAATTTAAATTAGAAAATAATACTCCTCTACTAGACATTACTATTAATGCACAAATTCAAAAACTTAGTAAAATTAAACCAAAAGATAAAACATCTATACCAAAAATTATTACAGAATTAAATAAACTTAAATTAAAACTTATAAATAAACAAATAAAAAAACAAAAAAAAATTATATTTTGAACCATTCAAAATATGTTTTTCATAAAACAAATAGGAATTATAAATAACAAAAACATAAAAATCTTTAACATTGTAAAAAAGAAAAATTTAAAAAATAATCATTTCCATGAGATCGAATTATTGAAACTAAAATAGATAACCCTAAGACCCCCTCACAAACAGAAAACACTAAAAAATATATACTAAAATATTGTTCAAAATTAAAAAAATTTAAATAAAAAAACAAAAAAATAAACAAACTTAAAACAATAAATTCTAAACTTAATAATATATTTAATAAATGTTTATAAGAAAAAATAAAAGAAAATACCCCTATAAAAAATAAAAAAAAAAATAAATATATTAAAATTGTTAACATTTTTATAAAAAATTTAAATAGTTTAACAAAAACATTGGTCTTGTAAACCAAAAATAAGAAACCTTCTTTTTAAATATCAGAAAAGAATAAAACTACTCTTCATTAATTCCCAAAATTAATATTTTTAATAAACTATTTTCTGTTTTCTGAAATTATACAAAATTTATTAGTTATAATTTTAATTATTTCTGCTATTTCCTTTTCTTTCATAAATCACCCTCTTTCAATAGGAATTTTATTAATAATACAAACTATCTTAATTTCTTTATTTACAGGTATATTAACAAAAACCTTTTGATTTTCTTATTCTCTTTTTTTAATTTTTTTAGGAGGAATATTAATTTTATTTATATATATAACTTCAATTGCTTCAAATGAAATATTTAATTTTAATATAAATTTTAAAATTATTTTATTTTTTTCTTTTTTATTTTTTACTTTTTGTTTATTAATTTTATTCTTTGATTTTAAAATACTTTTTTTTAATAAAATTTTCAATATTGAAAATTTAAATATTATTGATCAAAAAAATTTTTTTATAGAAAATAATTTTACATTAAATAAACTTTATAATTTTCCAATAAATATTATTACAATTTTATTAGTAAACTATCTTTTTTTAACATTAATTGCTACAGTAAAAATTACAAACATTTTTGAAGGCCCATTACGGCCAAAATCATAAATTAAAATGAACAAACCTATTCGAAAAACCCACCCTTTATTTAAAATTATAAATAATGCTTTAGTTGATTTACCAGCTCCGTCTAATATTTCAAGTTGATGAAATTTTGGATCACTTCTAGGACTATGTTTAATTATTCAAATTGCCACTGGGATTTTTTTAGCAATACATTATACAGCTGATACTTCTCTTGCTTTTAATTCCGTAAATCATATTTGTCGAGATGTAAATTATGGATGAATTTTACGAACTCTTCACGCAAATGGTGCATCATTTTTTTTTATTTGTATTTATTTACATGTAGGACGGGGAATTTATTATGGATCATATAAATATTTTTATACATGAAATGTTGGAGTAATTTTATTTTTTTTAACTATAGGAACAGCATTTATAGGATATGTTTTACCATGAGGGCAAATATCATTTTGAGGGGCGACAGTAATTACAAATCTTTTATCAGCAATTCCTTACATAGGAACTGAATTAGTTCAATGATTATGAGGAGGATTTGCTGTCGATAACGCAACTCTAACTCGATTTTTTTCATTCCACTTTTTATTCCCATTTATTATTGCAGCATTTACAATAATTCATCTATTATTTCTTCACCAAACAGGATCTAACAACCCCTTAGGAATTAATAGAAATTCTGATAAAATTCCATTTCACCCCTATTTTTCATATAAGGATATTTTTGGATTTATAGTAATATTAATATCTTTAACATTTTTAACACTTATTGCCCCCTATATATTAGGAGACCCAGATAATTTTATTCCAGCCAACCCTCTTGTTACTCCYCCCCATATTCAACCAGAATGATATTTCTTATTTGCTTATGCAATTCTTCGATCAATTCCCAATAAATTAGGAGGAGTAATTGCATTAGTTGCTTCTATTGCAATTTTATTTATTCTTCCATTTACTAACAAATTTACTTTTCAAAGTAATCAATTTTACCCAATTAATCAAATTCTTTTTTGAATAATAACAATAACTGTTGTTTTATTAACTTGAATTGGGGCTCGACCAGTTGAAGACCCTTATATTACTACAGGACAAATTTTAACTATTATATATTTTTTATATTTTATTATCAACCCTTTAATTGCAATTTGATGAGAAAATTTATTTAAATAAAATTAAATTTATTAAAATATTTAATATTGTATAAATAATAGTTTAGTTAATGAGCTTGAATAAGCATATGTTTTGAAAACATAATATAGAGATAATAATTTTCTATTAACTTAAAGTTTTTATACTAATTTTAATTATTAAAAAATTAAAATAAATATCCCTACAAAAAAAAATAAAAAATTTAATACACTAGGCAAATATCTCTTTCATGCTATATTTATTAATTTATCATATCGATATCGAGGTAAAGCACCACGAACCCAGATAAATAAAAAAGCAATAAAATTCAATTTTAAAAAAAAGAAAAAAGAATTAACTGAAGAACCCAAAAATAATAATGAAAATAATAAACTTATAAATAAAATTCTTGCATATTCCGCTAAAAAAATTAAAGCAAATCCTCCGGCCCCATACTCTACATTAAACCCAGAAACAAGCTCTGACTCCCCTTCTGCAAAATCAAAAGGAGTTCGATTAGTTTCAGCTAAACTAGAAATTATTCATATCAATCCAATAGGAAAAAATAACACTAAAAATCATATATATTGTTGATATAAATCAAAATAAAAAAGATTAAAACTCCCAATTATAAATAAAACAGACATTAATATTAATACTAATGCAACTTCATAAGAAATAGTCTGAGCAATAGACCGTAAAGACCCAAGTAAAGCATAAACAGAATTAGAAGACCATCCCGCTAATATAATTATATATACACCAAAACTTATACAACAAAAAAAAAATAAAACACCTAAATTAAAAGAATATAATTTAACTAAATAAGGAACACAAAGCCAAATAAATAAAGATAAAAATAAAGAAAAAATAGGAGAAAAATAATAAACAATTCTATTGGATAAAAAAGGTAAAATTTGTTCTTTTGTAAATAATTTAATTGCATCACAAAAAGGTTGAAGAATTCCAAAATAACCTACTTTATTAGGCCCTTTACGAATTTGAATATACCCTAAAACTTTTCGCTCCAATAATGTTAAAAAAGCAACACTAACTATAACACAAATAATTAATAATAATCTTCTAATATATGGTATAAATAAATCTAAATTAAAAATCAATACTATTTATAGATTTTAACCTATATACATAAATTCTAAATTTATTGCACTTATCTGCCAAAATAGTTTAAATTTTTATTAAATTTATATAAAAAATTTAACTTTTTTTTATTAATTTTATTCATTAATTTTAAAATAAAATTTTTATATTTGGTCCTTTCGTACTAAAATATAACTAATTAATAAAGATAGAAACCAACCTGGCTTAAACCGGTTTGAACTCAGATCATGTAAGAATAAATAGTCGAACAGACTAAAAATTTAAACTTCTACACCTAAAATTATATCTTAATCCAACATCGAGGTCGCAAACTCTTTTATCGATTTGAACTCTCCAAAAAAATTACGCTGTTATCCCTAAAGTAACTTAATTTTTAAATCCAAATTTTCAGGATCTATTATTTAACTATAATTAAATTTAAAACAATAAAGAGTTAAATAAATCTTTAAATCACCCCAATTAAATAACAAACTTATAAAATTTTTATTATTCTAAAAAAATTATATAAATTTTTATTATAAAGCTTTATAGGGTCTTATCGTCTTTTATCTTTATTTTAGTTTTTTTACTAAAAAAACAAATTCATTTATTATTAAAATAATAAAGCTTATTTTTTATTAAACCTTTCATTCCAGTCTTCAATTAAAAAACTAATGATTATGCTACCTTTGCACGGTCAAATTACCGCGGCTCTTTAAATTTTCAGTGTGCAGGTCTTATTTTTTAAAATATATAAAAAACAATGTTTTTGTTAAACAGTTAAAAATAATATTGCCTAATTCATAATTTTAAAAAAACTTTTTATTTACATTTTAAATAAAATAAAATTACTAATTTAATTATTATTAAATTATTTTTAAAATTAAAATAATTATTTAAATAAAAAATTAAAATTTATTATATAATAAATATTAAAAAAAATAAAATTAATTAAAACAAATTAATTATAAATATCTATTTTTAAGATTATTTTTTATTATTTTTTTAAAAATTTATTTATAAATTTTTATTTTAAAGCTCAACCCTTAAAATATTAAATTAAAATAATTATAAAAATTATTACATTTATTTTTATAATTTAATTTTAATTCTAAATTAAATTTATTTCTTTAAAAATTATATAACTTTAAAAACGATTAACGTCTCATTTCAATAAATTTTTAATTCATAGTTTTTAAACAATAAAAATTAAAAATTTATAAATCTTTTAAATTATAAATAATTTAAATTTAAAATTTTTTATTTAATTAATCCTGATACACAAGGAACAAAAAATTAATTTTTCTTTTTAAAAATTTATTTTTCAATTTATTTCAATTTTCTTTTTCAATACTTTTCTCTATAAATTTAAATCTTATTTTTTCTATTTAATTTACTTAAACTGATAAAAATATTTTTATTAATATAAAATTAAAATAAAAAATATAAAAATTAATAATATTAAATCCATTATTTTCAATTTAAAATGATTTGCACATATTTCTTTTTAATGTAAATAAAATGCTTTACTATTTAAGCTTTAAATTGTATTTCTAGATACACTTTCCAGTATATCTACTATGTTACGACTTATCTCATTTAAAAATTTTATAACGAGAGCGACGGGCGATATGTGCATATTTTAAAACTATAATCAATTAATCTTTATAAATTAATTTACTTTTAAATCCACCTTCAAATTTTTTATTTCAAAAAATTATTCATTTAAATAAATTTTATTGTAACTCATTTCTACTTTTTCATAAACTACACCTTGATTTGACATATTTTTTAATTTAAAATTTTGAAAATTTTTTATTCTATTAAAATATTCTTATGACAACGATATATAAACTGAAAACAAAAAAAAGTAAAATATTCGTGGATTATCAATTACAGAACAAGTTCCTCTAAACAGAATAAAATACCGCCAAATTTTTTAAGTTTTAAAAAATTAATTATTACTACCTAAATATTTTTTATTAACAATTTAAATAATAGGGTATCTAATCCTAGTTTAAAAATTAAATTTTTTAAGCTTCAAAAATCTTTAAATAAAAATTTTAAATAAAATTTAAATTTCACTTAAAAATTTATTATTCTTTTTTTTTATTTTTTTTTTCTTAACTTTTATTAAAAAAATTTAATTATAATATTTGTGTAACCGCGACTGCTGGCACAAATTTAATCATTATTATAAAATAATAACTACAATTTAACATTTATTAAATTAATAATATTAATTACTACTATTAAAAAAATATATAAATTTTTATTTATTTTTTATTTTAAAAAAAATAAAATTTTTCAAAAATTTTTATATGTAAAATTTTATTTTATTAAATTTTTTAACATAAATAAAATTATTTTATTATTCAAAAATTTTAAATATAAAAAATTTTTAAATAATTTTATTTTATTATTTTAAAAATTATATTTTTAAAATTATAAAAATTTTTTAAAAATAAATTTATTTAGTATTTTTTTGAACCTACTTATTAAAAATATAAAAACTTCCCCCTAAATATAAAATTTTAATATTTATAATAAATTTTTATTATTCTTTAAAAAAATCTAAAAGTAAAATTTTAATATTCATATTAAAAATAAATTATATTATTTATTATATTGAATATAAATTAATTTATAAATTTAATATAATAAACATTTAACTTTAATATAAAAAAAATTAATTTATATTAAAATAATTTATTATTTTATTGTATTATTATAAATTATTATTATATATATATATATATTAAATATTTATATATATAATAAAAAAATGTTTTTTATATAATATATAAATTATATTTTATAAAATTTTTATTACTTATTTACATTCTTGTAAAATTTATAAAATTTTATAAAATTTAGACCATTGCATTTATTTTTTTTATAAAAAA